TATGTACATATATTATAAACATAAGTATATATGCATTAAGTACGTGCAGTAGATACATAGTGTCTAGTGGCTCATTGTTGAATAATAAAATGGATTTACCTAGGAAGTCTAGGAGAAAATGCAATGAATTGTTTCAAGACCGACTCGAATAGAAATAAATTCAATTGAAATAATTCAAAAAAAAAAAAAATACTACTACTAGATTTCTAATGTCGATTCTAATGAATAATTCGTCAATGACGAATAAAAAACAATTCTATGCAATTCTGAAAGGGGGAAAGATCCCTCGGCTAGAATCATTTGATTATATTGACAATTTCAAAAAACGGATCATACTATGATCATAGTATGATGGCCGTTGGTCAAGCGGGCCCCCATCGTCTAGTGGTTTAGGACATCTCTCTTTCAAGGAGGCAGCGGGGATTCGAATTCCCCTGGGGGTAGGGTACTACGAAAGGAAATTGATCATGGATTACCAATAAGTCGAAAATTGATTCTTCCTGGGTCGATGCCCGAGCGGTTAATGGGGACGGACTGTAAATTCGTTGGCAATATGTCTACGCTGGTTCAAATCCAGCTCGGCCCAATAATTCGCCAATCCGCCATGAGATGATATAACTCCCTTTGTACTTCAGAAATACCCGATCCGGAGATAAAAAAGAATCAAATTTTCTGCTAGATCCCGTATTTCCCTGGGATTGTAGTTCAATTGGTCAGAGCACCGCCCTGTCAAGGCGGAAGCTGCGGGTTCGAGCCCCGTCAGTCCCGACGGATCCAATAAATATATCAAAAAATCTCTCCCTTTTTCTGAAGGGGACCGGGGGAAGAATTCCATTGTCAAAGCAAAGGGGAAATCCTTATTTCTTTTTTCTTTCCTTTTGGTAGGAGAAAGACATATGCGGTTGGATTAGTACAATTATTGGTAGCATTATAGTCAGTATTCCAAGAAATGCTGGCTTTTTCGATTGCCCCCGATGCATGTAATGGAATCGAGTACTATACTTTTTTGAGGCGCGCATACACAAAAGGAATTCCTTTCTTGTCCAATACAAAATTGAATATAAGAAAATACTTTCCAGAAAAAACAAAAAAAAAAACAATTTATTTTTCTGGCTACGGATTTATGGAACCTGACTTACTAGTTTGAAGTTGCAAAATAGATTTCATGCAAATTGCACACTGAGCTTTTGGTATAGGTGTCCCGGGGCTAATAATCTACGAAGAAAGGAGGGGGAAGGACAGATCAACCAAAGATCCTACTCCTCTTAGAAAGGCGAATGAATCATTTTTCCTATTTTTCATTTTGTTTTAAGGCCCCATCGACGAAAGAACAAATCGGAAAATAGTAAATTTGATGAATATTCATTTTATACGGTCTCATCTTTATCACACTTCTTTGTCTTCCAAGTCAAAAATAGTTTCGTTCTAAACTCCTTTCTTTTTCCATTTAGCTTTTATTGTTTGTTTGGGTTTGTAACTATGTGACCACTGGAAGTGGAAGAGCTATTTGATGAGACTTCATCAGATGATTGTACAAGAAGGAACTAGATAGATTAGAGAGAAAAAAAGAACAGATAATAAAAAATGATAAATAAATAAAGGAATTTTGGGTTAGGTCAGCAATCCAAGTTTGGGGCGGTATGGATAAAAGAACTTCCTATGTTATACTATTCAATTCTCGACGACGAATTTATTTGATAGTTCAGATATTGTTATTCATGATATTGATCTGATTCAAGATCATCGAGAGGTAATATTCATTCATTGAATTTACAGGCCAAAGATTTATCATCTCTATGGGATTAAATCCCGAGTTATTGCGAAGTAAAAAACCGATGAGATTATGGAAGTAAATATTCTTGCATTTATTGCTACTGCACTATTTATTCTAGTTCCTACCGCTTTTCTACTTATCATTTATGTAAAAACAGTCAGTCAAAACGATTAATTATTAACTAATTTGAATGAAACTTGACTTCTGAGTTCTTAGCCAAAATTGACGAAATAAAATGAAAAAGATTCCAATTTCATGTCTTAAATGAAATGAGTGGACTAGAATCGGCAGTATTCTAATAGATAGATAGTATGGTAGAAAGAAATAGATGAATCTTTCTACCATACTATTTATTAGTTAGATTCTTGTTATAAAGCTGCCCCCTGGAATAAAATAAAGATAGAGGCTGCATTTGATATGGATCTATATATCAATCTACAATATTATCTTGATATATGCGAATATCAATTCCATATATGGGATTGACATAGCATCCAATTCCATTTATTTGCTATATCTATTTGTTCTGATCAATCTGAATTACTCCTATGTCTTATAGTTTGAATTACTATATTTTTGATTTCCAATATGAATCTCGGTATCTATTGAGAGAATCAAATCAATGAAGCAAAAGCGATAGATATAGGCATATTCAAAAAATCACGTAGTAATCTTTTTTTTAACATTTCCAAGAAGTAAACCATTGACAGTAGTTCCACGGGCATC